CCAAAGCCTAACAATTCATTGGTCGGGATGGCGAACGTAACCGAGAAATAAATCATCTATTCTGATCTGAGACCTAATCAACTAACCTTAGAACTAAAATAGATATTAGAGTAAATATTCGCCCGCGAAAACGTTATTTTTGGATTTGGAACAATCCGATACGATAAAATGAAAAAAATAGATATCTATTTTAATAAAAAAAAATAGAAATATATGTTTAATAGGTTTAGTTAGATATCCAAAATACCTAAATTAAGGTATACAAATAACTAATAAATTAGATGAAATCTCAAAGAATCCTGCAATTTTATCTAAATATATTTCAATTCAAATTTAATTTTTTAAATCTTTTTATTCGCGAGGAGCTGGATGAGACGAAACTCTCACGTCCGGTTCTGTAGTAGAGGTGGAATTCAGAAACAACCATCAACTATAACCCCAAAAGAACCAGATTCCGTAAACAACATAGAGGACGAATGAAGGGAATGTCTTATCGAGGTAATCATATAAGTTTCGGTAAATATGCTCTTCAAGCGCTTGAACCTGCTTGGATCACATCTAGACAAATAGAAGCAGGGCGCCGAGCAATGACACGAAATGCACGTCGTGGTGGAAAAATATGGGTACGTATATTTCCCGACAAACCAGTTACAGTAAGACCCGCAGAAACACGTATGGGTTCGGGTAAGGGCTCTCCTGAATATTGGGTAGCTGTTGTTAAACCCGGTCGAATACTTTATGAAATGGGCGGAGTCGCAGAAAATATAGCCAGAAAAGCAATTTCAATAGCAGCGTCCAAAATGCCTATCAAAACTCAATTTATTATTTTGGGATAAGAATGTAGAACCAAAGAAAATAGAACCTGGGAATGAAAAATGCAAGGTTTCTTTTTTTTTTTTGACAAAGAATATTTCTTTCTTTTTCTTCGCCCTTTGCATTGAAAAAATAAATAAAAAAAATGATTCAACCCCAGACACATTTGAATGTAGCAGATAACAGCGGGGCTCGAGAATTGATGTGTATTCGAATCATAGGAGCTAGTAATCGTCGATATGCTTATATTGGTGACGTTATTGTTGCTGTGATTAAAGAAGCAGTACCAAATATGCCCCTAGAAAAATCAGAGGTGGTCAGAGCTGTAATTGTACGTACCTGTAAAGAACTGAAACGTGACAATGGTATGCTAATACGATATGATGACAATGCCGCAGTTGTCATTGATCAAGAAGGAAATCCTAAAGGAACTCGCGTTTTTGGTGCGATCGCCCGAGAATTGAGATATTTAAATTTCACTAAAATAGTTTCATTGGCGCCCGAGGTATTATAATAGTCTTAAAATAGAAGATGAGACTATGATATAGTTATAGTAGGATATTGGAAAGAAATAGATTCAAATTAATTTAGTAGATTGTGTTTTACGCATATACCTTTAATTTTATAATAGAATTTTTATTCATAAACAAATAAAATAAGTAAAAAAAAAACTAAAAAAACATGTTGATTATATCAAAATTTTAGGACAACAAAAAATTTACTCCATTATGAGTAGGGACACTATTGCTGACATACTAACCTCTATACGCAATGCTGATATGGATAGAAAAAGAGTCCTTCGGATAGTATCTGCTAATATTACCGAAAGCATTGTTAAAATACTTTTACGAGAAGGTTTTATCGAAAATGTGAGGAAACACCGAGAAAGTGACAAATATTTTTTGGTTTCAACTCTGCGACACAGACGAAATAGAAAAGGGCCCTATAGAAATCTTTTAAATTTAAAACGGATCAGCCGACCTGGTTTACGAATCTATTCTAACTATCAAGGAATCCCTAGAATTTTAGGCGGAATGGGAATTGTAATTCTTTCCACTTCGCAAGGTATAATGACAGACCGAGAAGCTCGACTAAAAAGAATAGGCGGAGAAATTTTGTGTTATATCTGGTAATCCGTCTTATATCCAAATTGGATCTGAAACTTCCTATTTGTTGTGAAAAAAAAAACTAAAAAAAAATGCGGAGTGTATAATCTTATTCCTCCTACATTAGTTAATACTTTAAGGAGGTTTTACCCGGAATGAAAAAACAAAAATGGATTCATGAGGGTTTAATTAATGAATCGCTTCCCAATGGTATATTCCGGGTTCATTTAGATAATGAGGGTCTTATTTTAGGTTATATTTCAGTAAAGATCCGACGTAGTTTTATACGGATACTGCCAGTAGATAGAGTCAAAATTTAAGTCAGTCATTATGATTCAAGCAGAGGGCGCATCATTTATCGACTCTGCAACAAAGATTAGAATGATTAGGTAATTTTTTAACTTTAACATTCCTTTCCATGGGAATGGAATACGATTCGAAATTCAAAATTTAAAGAAACTTATTTTCTTCCAAGAAGTCGATTCAAAGTTTAAGTTAAGGTATGAAAAATATGAAAATAAGAGCTTCTGTTCGTAAAATTTGTGAAAAATGTCGACTAATTCGTAGGCGGGGACGAATTA